TAGCAGCTCCGTATCAAGGTCATCATCAATATCGTCACTATCATCAATATCGATATCGTCACTATCATCAATATCGATATCGTCAATAAGATAACCTTTAGGCTTGTCATCCAGGAACTTGTTCGGAAATACCGTAATGAAAGGAACATAGGAGTTTGTCGCTAGGTATTTGACCAAATAGGATCGTCCAGTTCCTATAGAACCTATCACTAAAATACCCCTAGAAGGGGATAGGGCTAAGCGGAGCGAAAAGGGTTTTCCATGAGATGGGAAATGAGAACTATTAGCCCCACACGAGGTTTGTGAATAAGTGATTGTCTGATAATGAGCAAGGAATATCCGTCTTTCTGCTAAACAGGATCTATTGAACTCATAATGCATTAGATACTTTTTATGAATGTCAACTAAGTATCGTAAGTAAATGGATCCCGGTTGTTCAATCATTTGATAACCAGAGTCATTCTTTGATAAACGATCACTATGAGTCAGACTCAATAGAATTTGATCAATCCTTTTTTCCGTCGTTAAGGTGGAGAACTGAACCAAGAATTCTCTTTCTTCATCATCAATCGAATCACTGTTCGCGACCCAGGATTCTATTTTATCATCAATCCAATCACCGTTCACGTTTTTTCTTTTTCTTATCAATGAATAGATCTCTTTACTTGTACGACTTAGATGTCTCGTATTTCTCGAAAAAGTGATTCGATTGATGGGATTTGGTATGATACTGATGAGATCGATGAGATTGATATTCAAATATTTCTTCTTAGAACGTATTGATTTGACCCCATAAGCGGGACCACCACCCAATAGCATGTTGCCGCCAGAAGCAGAATCCCGTATTTCTTCCAGAGAATCTCCTAATTGTTCCAGAGCAACTAGAAAGAGATTCTTTAACCAGAAAGAATTCAGTTCAGATGTAGGATACCTATCCAGAAGTTTTCGCAACTCAATCATGTATGATGGAATCATCAAAGATTTGATCTTTTCTAACTCTGTCTGTAACTCACTAGAGGCTCGGAAAACAAAGAGAAGATGTGTACGAACGAGATATCCAGCAACAAGAAGAAGGAAAAGAATTGAATAGAGGAACTCCCAAGCATTTGGTGATCTCAGATGTGTCCATATCAATGGAATGGGTGACTCATTATTTCGATGAATCATTTCTTCGGACAGAAGAAGATTCTGTAAACACTTACTCGAACTCTCACTTATCAGATTCCGTTGTGGAAGAATCGACCACCACTTTTTCTGAGGAATTGGCCATGATATATCTGATCCATGCATAATATCATGAAAAACGGACACAAAATTTTGACTGCCACTTAGGGAATATTGAAAGGGAATATTCAATATCAAATAAATATTGTTTTTTAAGGTGAAATAAAGATATTTACACCCCGTCCAAGTAAGGAACCATGGCATATAGGTTTGGAACAAATTCCATTTTGAGAGATTTGAAAAAACACTATCTCGTTGAAGAGTTCTACCTACTTCCCCCTTCTCAACGTTTTTCTTTAGGCAAAGACTCAGTTCTTTCCTCTTTCCGGACGGCACATATTTCTCAAAACATGGAGTGTGAATCAAACCCATGTTTGAATTGAAACGGAGATAGTGATGCAAGTTTTTCCCTTCTGAATCAGATAGATTCATATCTAAAAGAAGCTGACAATAAGTTCTTTCAAAATTGACTATTTGTTCCTCTATTACAGGCGTTCCAGAAATGTCTGCAATCGAGTAAATAGGAACGGATGGATCGGATCGAATTGAAAAATGGAAAGATTTGTACAAGTTATACGTTTCGTTACCACTTTGTGGAACATTGTTAGGTATGAATATGCCAGATACCTGTGACTCAATTGGTGAAATAGTCTCTCTCTCCCCCAAAACATGTTTTTTTTTACCGAAACACAAAGAAAATATTTTGTTGCGAATGCACAAGATATTGGGGAATTGTGCATATGTAAAATCATAATTATGAATACAGGTCTTTTCCCCATAAAAATGGAATCCTTTGTTACAATAGAACCAGAAGCGATGGGGATGATTCAAGAATTGAAGTCTGTTTGCTCTATAAAAAGAAGATATCAATGAACTTTTCTGAGGATTCAACCAATTGTTTCGATCGTGGGATATCATTGATAAATAGGAATCCGTGTTCTCAAAGGATTTCCTGCGATTTTTTCTAGTACGGAATGAGTCAATCATGCACTTTTGTATCTTGTTGAACAAAAAAGGTAATATTGTTCCTGTATTGATTAAAAATTTCGATCTTTGGGAAGTATCATGATCATACAATAAGAAGGGTTTCAATTTATTCAAATAAACGATTTGAACACCTATTGATTCTAACAACTGATTGCCGGGTTGATCATTCAGACCTTTCAATTCATAGATGTGGATTTCGGCCCTATGAATGGAGATATTCCCGAGACTCACAACGAAAAAAGGAAGTGACTTAGATAAAAAGAGAAGCGACTTGGACAAAAGGAGAAGTGACTTGGACAAAAAGAAACGAAGTGACTTGGACAAATCTTGTTTGTCGATAACCTCGGACCAATCAATCGAATATTGATTAATACGTAATCGATCGAACATTACTTGAAAACGGTGTTTCTGCTCAGAAACGAAATGCTCCAAATGTTCCTGGAAATTCTTGCTTCCATTGGAGCATTTGTATCTATATACATTAGGATCCAGATTCGTGGATCTCTCGGTTCGAGAAATAAGAGGATCGAACCACTTCTTCTTAATCTTTTTCAAATTGGATAAATGTTGGTTGATCTTATCTATTATTATAGTTAGATGATTCAGAATATCATTTCCTATTGGGTGCTTTTGAATTCCATATGCGATGTTGCAATCGGGTCGATTCATTAAAAAGAATCGATTCAATACATTTCTTATGTACCCATAGGTACTATATTGGATTTGAATCTGATTTCGGATCAATCTATATTGATGGATCGCCTCCATTATGTTGTTGTGAGCAAATACCGCTATTTTTGGTTTTGGATCTTCCAAATCATTCCCGCAGGAGATCCGGACCGATTTTTTTTTTATCTTTCGATAAAAAGATTCATTCTCTTCATCAAAAATAGAAAGTAGAACCAATAAAAATAAATCATCAAAAATAGAAGGTAGAACCAATAAAGATTTCTTTTTCGATTCATCCCCGGAGTTGAATACCTCATTCAATAATTTTCCGTAGGAATCAATAGACAAGCCAAATTCCTTATTATGATAGGCTAAACCCGGCTCGGTTATTGATAGAGTGAATAGATCTGCCATTTCTTGAAATGTCTCTTCTAATTCAAACTCGTGGTGCAACCTGTATCCCCCTTTGTTCCGATCATGGAATAGATGAAATAAATCAAAAAATGCATTTTCGTTCAAGAATGAAATCTTATTGGAACTGTCCATATCCGGTTCATCCTTCGGAACCATATCCCATCCCGGATCTGCTGCAATCGAATGAACTGAGGAGGTATTTTGTAAATACGTAATTATCTTGAATATATCAACTATTTCTTTATTTTCCGATCGCCTCGAAGGGACAAAAGAAACACCTTGTTGTTTCTTCAACAATTTCTGATCTATAGTCGACCTCTCGGTAGGATTCAAACCCAGATGAAGTTCTGACCATCTATCAGAGAAAAAAGAACGAATTGATCTTGTAGGATTCCCAAGAAATTCTTCTATTTCTTCTGGAAGCAGATGATTATTCATCTGCTTCTCACGTTCCGGGAATAGCCGAGCCATTGAGGAATATCCGGAAAGGTATTTTGAGAATCGATCTGATTTTATCTCTGTTCGTTCCGTTTGAAGAAAGGAAGTATCTAAAAGAATTGATCTTTTTTTTAGTTGCTGAATCTCCGTTTGATTGATCAATGTGTGATATTCCGAACCCTTATTACTAATGGAATTGAAAGGATCTATGGATTGATCAGAAAATCCTTTCGATTGGCTAGAATCCGTTACTTGAAAGAAAATGGATCTTATGGAATCATATTGAATATTTGACGATACATTCCGTACCTTGCCAAAAACCCGATTCCTGTTTACCAACCACGCATTGTCTAACCAAATCAAATTCTCTCTCGAGACGTTCCTCAAAAAATCCGATTTGTGCCGATTCTTCCCCCCAATAACGAAGAGATCTTGGCGGAATTGCCACATATGAAATTGAGCGCAATTTTGCAAAAAAATACCCCCCTTGTTTCTCGAGAGGAGATGGGAAACATGTTCAATCTCGTTTGATTGAATAGTCGCCTCAGCTCCTTGTTGTTTGAAGAAACCCCCCTCATCCATTGGTCTTTTTTCACGAAAAGCAGACATGAGATAACAAATCAAATGTTTCACTAAAATTTCGAATAGCTGTCCCGAATTCAAGTTGATTATGTTTCTCTTCTTACTCGGAGAAAGGCGGTCAAATAATTTCCAATCATGGTCCTTGCGGATCGGATCATTCGTATAGGATACAAAAAAAAACTCCAGATATTTTATATCTTTCTCTTTGAATGAGATCTCAATTCCAGCTGCAATTTCATTCGATATCTTACAGCTGGAATTCCTCTTTTTTACGATCGCATTCCTCCATCGCCGCGAACCCCAGTTAGATTCAGACATGATACACTTTTTAGTTATTGGAAGAACCCAAGTACTTTCTTTCGGATCCATGAAACAACTCTCATAGATATTTTTCCCTTTTGGAAGATACAGGAGCGAAACAATCAACCTATTGAGATTGGAAGACCAAAAGGATTCTTTCAATGTATAATTGGGGGGTCCAATGGAACGCAGAGGTTTAGGAAGAAGCCCCATCAAATAGATATTTTTTCTTTCGACCCTATTTCGATTGTATATAAGGACCGCTACTACAAGTACAAGCAGTACTACACCTTTGATCGTGCAATGTCGACGAATTGAACCCTGTGAATCACGTGAAATTAGGACACTCCAAATTCGGGAATCAAAAAGTTTCATAAAGCGCTCTTGGTGGAAAAAAAAGGAAGTGAAAGATTTCACCGAATCGGGTTGGATCCATGAATCCAAGAAATCGTGAGAATTCTTGATTTCTCTCAATTCGAAGATCCAGGATTTGAATTGATGTCCTCTCATTTCATTGATTCCTCCTAAAGAATCCAAAAGAATCTAAGTGAATTGAATTTGGGTCACTCGCGATGTACAATGACCCCAGTGAAGCATCCATGGCTGAATGGTTAAAGCACCCAACTCATAATTGGCGAATTCGTAGGTTCAATTCCTGCTGGATGCAGGCCAACGGGGACATTCAATAAGACTAATTCCACTGGCTCCGTATCAATGGAATCTCATCATCCATACATAACGAATTGGTATGGTATATTCATACCAACCATAACATATGAAGAGTAAGAACTAGAATTCTTATCGATACTGGAACTCGTGGGGAAGAAAGTCGAATCAGGATCAACTAGGACAGAAATAAAGCATTGGGTCGAACTCTTCTTTGGCGTCAAAGTAATAGCTATAAATAGTCATCAACTCCCGGGAAAGGGTAGAAGAACGGGACCCATTATGGGACATACAATGCATTACAGACGTATGATCATTACGCTTCAACCGGGTTATTCTATTTTACCTCTTATAGAGAAGAGAAAAGAATTTAAGTAAAAAAAAAAAAAAGAAAAAAAAATACTAAATAACACGGCGATACATTTATACAAAACTTCTACCCCGAGCATACGCAAAGGATCCATAGACAGTCAAGCGAAATCCAATCCGCGAAATAATTTGATCTATGGACAGCATCGCTGTGGTAAAGGTCGTAATTCCAGGGGAATCATTACCGCAGGGCATAGAGGAGGAGGCCATAAGCGTCTATACCGTAAAATCGATTTTCGACGGAATGAAAAAGACATATCTGCTAGGATCGTAACCATAGAATATGACCCTAATCGAAATGCATACATTTGTCTCATACACTATGGAGATGGTGAGAAAAGATATATTTTACATCCCAGAGGGGCTATAATTGGAGATACCATTGTTTCCGGTACAGAAGTTCCTATATCAATGGGAAATGCCCTACCTTTGAGTGCGGTTTGAACTATGGATTTACGTAATTGGAAGTAACCAATTAGGTTTACGACGAAACCTAGAAATTGATCACTGATCCAATTTGAGTACCTCTACGGGATAGACCTCAACAGAAAACTGAAGAGTAACGGCAGCAAGTGATTGAGTTCAGTAGTTCCTCATAGAAAACTATTGACACTCCAGATATGGTAATATGGAGAAGACAAAATTGTTTGAAGCACGGACAGAAGCGGAAGCGACCCTTGTTTCAAAGAGAAGAGGATGGGTTATTCACATTTCATTTGATGGTCAGAGGTGAATTGAAAGCTAAGTGGTGGTAATTCTAAAAATTCCCCCGGGGAAAAATAGAGATGTCTCCTACGTTACCCGTAATATGTGGAAGTAGCGACGTAATTTCATAGAGTCATTCGGTCTGAATGCTACATGAAGAACATAAGCCAGATGACGAAACGGAGAGACCTAGGATGTATAAGATCATAACATGAGTGATTTGGCAGATTTGTATTCCTATATATCCACTCATGTGGTACTTCATCACACGATTCATATAAAATCCATCTGTCTAGATATCATCATAGAATATATATATACATCCGGAAAGCCGTATGCTTTGGAAGAAGCTTGTACGGTTTGGGAAGGGGTTTTTATTGATCAAAAAGAAAAATCTACTTCAACCCATATGCCCTTAGGCACGGCCGTACATAACATAGAAATCACACTTGGAAAGGGTGGACAATTAACTAGAGCAGCAGGTGCTGTAGCGAAACTGATTGCAAAAGAGGGTAAATCGGTCACATTAAGATTTCCATCTGGGGAGGTCCGTTTGATATCCAAAAACTGCTCAGCAACAGTCGGACAAGTGGGTAATGTTGGGGCGAACCAGAAAAGTTTGGGTAGAGCCGGATCTAAGTGTTGGCTAGGTAGGCGTCCTGTAGTAAGAGGGGTAGTTATGAACCCTGTAGACCATCCCCACGGGGGTGGTGAAGGGAGGGCCCCGATTGGTAGAAAAAAACCCACAACCCCTTGGGGTTATCCTGCGCTTGGAAGAAAAAGTAGGAAAAGGAATAAATATAGTAATAGTTTTATTATTCGTCGCCGTAAATAGGAATATTCAAAATCAAATAAATATTGTTTTTTACTCGTCTTTTCAAAAAAAAAAAGGGGGGGGGGGGGAATAATAGGCCGTGACACGTTCACTAAAAAAAAATCCTTTTGTAGCTAATCATTTATTGGAAAAAATAAAGAAGCTTAACATGAGAGAGGAAAAAGAGATAATAGTAACTTGGTCCCGGGCATCTACCATTATACCCACAATGATCGGCAATACAATTGCCATTCATAATGGAAAGGCGCATTTACCTATTTATATAACGGATCGTATGGTGGGTCAAAAATTAGGAGAATTTGCACCTACTCTTACTTTCCAGGGACACGCGAGAAACGATACTAGATCTCTCCGTTAATAAAATAAAGTGAAATAGGTGCTCATCGTTCATTGGCGGGAGGCGAACCTTATCTTATGTCAAAGTGGAGAAAGTGGAAGAAGACCTTGAAAAAGCAGAAGATGAAGAGGAGCTCGAGTACACAAGTACAAGCTTTAGCTCAACGTATATGTATGTCTGCTCACAAAGCACGAAGAGTCATTGATCAGATTCGTGGGCATTCCTATGAGAAAACACTTATGTTACTGGAACTCATGCCTTATCGAGCATTTTATCCCATTTTTAAACTGGTTTATTCTGCAGCAGCAAATGCTAGTCACAATAAAAGTTTCAACGAAGCTGATTCGGTCATTAGTAAAGCCGAAGTCAATGGGGGTACTATCGTGAAAAAGTTAAAACCCAGGGCTAGAGGACGTAGTTATCCGATAGAAAGACCCGCCTGTCATATAATTATTGTATTGAAGGATAGCTCTAAAAAGAAAACAGATCAGGATATATTTTTAGAAAAAAAAAATGTATGGAGAGATCCTATAATAGAAAGATATATAGAGAAGGAGAGAGAGAGATAAAAAAAAGATGGGTCAAAAAATAAATCCACTTGGATTTCGCCTTGGCGAAAACCAAAGTCATCGTTCCCTTTGGTTCGCACAACCAAAAAGTTATTACATAGGTCTCCAGGAAGATGAAAAAATACGGGATTGTATCAAGATATATGTACAAAAAAATATAAGAGTATCTTCAAGTTTCGAAGGAATTGGAATTGCACATATAGAGATTCAAAAAAAAATGGACTTGATCCAGGTCATAATCTATATTGGATTCCCAAATTTGTTAATAGAAGGCCAAACACGAGGAATCGAAGAATTGCAGATCAATGTACAAAAGGGGCTTCATTCTGTGAATCGGAGACTTAACATTGCTATTACAAGAGTTGCAAAACCTTATGGACAACCTAATATTCTTGCAGAATATATAGCTCTACAATTAAAGAATAGGGTTTCATTTCGAAAGGCAATGAAAAAAGCTATTGAATTAACTGAACAAGCAGACACAAAAGGAATTCAAGTGGAAATTGCAGGGCGTATCGACGGAAAAGAAATTGCACGTGTCGAATGGATCAGAGAAGGTAGGGTTCCCCTCCAAACCATTCGAGCTAAAATTGATCATTGTTCCTATACAGTTCGAACTGCCTATGGGGCATTGGGCATCAAAATTTGGATATTTGTAGACGAGCAATAATGGACCCTTCCTTTGCTTGCCATTCTATTCAGTGATAGAACAAAAACTACAAACTATTCCTTTTCACTTCAATAAAAAAAAAAAATGAAAAATGAGCAATTCTAATTCTATAAGGTTGAATAAAAATTCGATTGACCTTTTGGTGGAACTGCTATGCTTAGTGTGTGACTCGTTGGTTTTTTATTTAAAGTTGGGATTCAAAAAACAGACCAGCCCCTAACTAATAACTATAAGAACTAGTAACCAACTCATTGCTTTGTATTATCGAGATCCAAGGAAGCAGTCGCCATATGATGTATCGATCATATAGTTGTAGCAACTGAAATCTTTTTTTTTTTTCCATAAAGGAAAAACCCATTTATAGGTTGGAAAGAAAAATAGAGGGATGTGGGTAACTGGAAGGGCGAGAGAAAGAGAGAAGGAGAATCTCCATGATATATGATTCCAATATGTATGGTCTATCAATCACATCATATCATAAAAGGCAGTGTGATAAAGCATCAATACTGATTCGTCCATAATTAGATGAATACAGTTCATAAGAAAAATACAAATAATAAAGAGCCCCGAGTCAATAGAGACTGAGGAGATTGGCTCGGGAACGAATTGAATTAGGAGCTCCATTGCATAGTTCAGGCCTAGCCATTAATGGAAAAGCTATGGGAACGACGAAACCTGTGACTGCGGAAGATTCTATTGAAAACGAATCCTAATGATTCATTGGGTGGGATGGCGGAATCAACCAGGAACCAATTAATTTCTTCTGATAGGTCATGGGTTCACCCTACGAATGAAGTAAATATGGAAAGAGTCAATATTCGCCCGCGAAACCATTATTGGATTGCAGTATTTTGACAGATTCGGTAAAGGTCAAGGATTCATTTTCAAAAGAAAGGCATTATCCCATATAAATAAAATAGAAATATCCGTCTAGCCGTATATACTATATACTATACGGCTTCCCGTGTGACAGATTAAATATCAATAAATTCCATGATTCAGTCTATTATTCATTCAATAAATACATATACGTAATCTTATTGAATCGTTTCATTCGCGAGGAGCTGGATGAGAAGAAACTCTCATGTCCGGTTCTGCAGTAGAGATGGGATTGAGAAACAACCATCAACTATAACCCCAAAAGAACCAGATTCCGTAAACAACATAGAGGAAGAATGAAGGGAATATCTTATCGAGGCAATCATATTTGTTTTGGCAGATACGCTCTTCAGGCACTTGAACCCGCTTGGATCACATCTAGACAAATAGAAGCAGGACGACGAGCAATGACACGATATGCACGCCGTGGTGGAAAAATATGGGTACGTATATTTCCCGACAAACCCGTTACAGTAAGACCTACCGAAACACGTATGGGTTCGGGGAAAGGATCTCCCGAATATTGGGTATCTGTCGTTAAACCCGGTCGAATACTTTATGAAATGGGCGGAGTATCAGAAACTGTAGCCAGAGCAGCTATTGAAATAGCTGCGTGCAAAATGCCTATACGAACTCAATTCATTATCGCGTGATAGGTATGTGAAGGGTATTTGTGATGAAAAATACAATCGCAGATTTTTGGATTTCTGGGCAGACAATATTTCTCTCTTTTTCCTTTGCCTTTTGCATTGAAAGAGCAGATTCAAAAAAAAAAATGATATGATTCAACCTCAGACTCATTTGAATGTAGCGGACAACAGCGGGGCTCGAGAATTGATGTGTATTCGAATCATAGGAGCTAGTAATCAACGATATGCTCATATTGGTGACGTTATTGTTGCTGTAATCAAAGAAGCAGTGCCCAATATGCCTCTCGAAAGATCAGAAGTGATCAGAGCTGTAATTGTACGTACATGTAAAGAACTCAAACGCGACAACGGTATGATAATACGATATGATGACAATGCAGCAGTTGTCATTGATCAAGAAGGAAATCCAAAAGGAACTCGAGTTTTTGGAGCGATCGCGCGGGAATTGAGACAGTTGAATTTCACTAAAATAGTCTCATTAGCTCCTGAAGTCTTATAAATACTAGTAGATGAGACCGTGATAGAGTATAGTCAGGTCTCTGAAATAGATCACGTTAGTAGATTGTGTTTCACGCATATACCTTTAATAATTCATAAATAAATAAGAAAAAAATGAAAAAAAAAAAGGAACATGTTGATTATATCAAAACTGGAAGGCACCCATAATTTTAGTTCGTCATGGGTAGGGACACTATTGCCGATATAATAACTTCTATAAGAAATGCTAACATGGATAAAAAAGGAACGGTTCGAATAGCATCTACTAATATCGCCGAAAACATTGTTAAAATACTTCTACAAGAAGGGTTTATTGAAAATGTTAGGAAACATAGGGAAAACAACAAATATTTCTTGGTTTCAACCCTGCGACATAGAAGGAATAGGAAAGGAACATATAGAAATATTTTAAAGCGTATCAGTCGTCCCGGTCTACGAATCTATTCCAACCATCAACGAATTCCTAGGATTTTAGGTGGAATGGGGGTCGTAATTCTTTCTACTTCTCGAGGTATAATGACAGATCGAGAAGCTCGACTAGAAAGAATTGGGGGAGAAATTTTGTATTATATCTGGTGATCCTTCTGGTATCCGAATTTGATCCGTAACTTGCTATTTGGGAAAAAGAGAGGAAAGACGAATTGTCTACTATTACTCCTCCTCCATTAGTTGATACTTCAAGGGGGTTACCTGGAATGAAAGAACAAAAATTGATTCACGAAGGTTTAATTACTGAATCACTTCCCAATGGTATGTTCCGAGTTCGTTTAGACAATGAAGATCTGATTCTAGGTTATGTTTCGGGGAGGATCCGACGGAGTTTTATCCGGATACTACCAGGAGATAGAGTCAAAATCGAAGTAAGTCGTTATGATTCAACTAGGGGACGTATAATTTATAGACTTCGCAACAAAGAGTCGAATGATTAGGCGGCTTTTTATTTGAATTTAAACATTCCTTTCATGGGAATACAATTCGAGGTTCAAAATTTCAAGAGACTTATTTTCTTCCAAGGAGTATATTTGGAATTAAGGAATAACAAATATGAAAATAAGGGCTTCCATTCGTAAAATTTGTGAAAAATGTCGACTGATCCGTAGGCGGGGACGAATTATAGTAATTTGTTCCAATCCGAAACATAAACAGAGACAGGGGTAATCTTTCTAACAAGGGACTTTGTAAACGGTCCGATGTACAAATAAAGGATCTGTTTTGACATGAAATGGATATATCCGTATATCTCTGACTCATATTTATGAGATGATAAAATATGACAAAAGCTATACCAAGAATTGGTTCACGTAAGAATGGACGTAGAATACAAAAAGGAGTTATTCATGTTCAAGCGAGTTTCAACAATACCATTGTGACTGTTACAGATGTAATAGGTCGGGTGGTTTCTTGGTCCTCCGCTGGTACTTGTGGATTCAGAGGCACAAGAAGAGGGACACCATTTGCTGCTCAAACCGCAGCAGGAAATGCTATTCGTACGGCAGTGGATCAGGGTCTGCAACGAGCAGAAGTCATGATAAAAGGCCCTGGTCTCGGAAGAGATGCAGCATTACGAGCCATTCGTAGAAGTGGTATACTATTAAGTTTCGTACGTGACGTAACCCCTATGCCACATAATGGATGTAGGCCTCCTAAAAAAAGACGTGTGTAGAAATCAAAATTGAATGGATTGCAATAGAAATAAATGATTCAATGA